GCCCCCAAGCTAAGCCCAAAGGTTCTCTGAGTAAGAACCGTTTGATCATCACCACGTATTCAATTAATAGATTTAATGACTAAAAATTCGGAATTTTATTTGTCCATTGGTCAAAATAAACAAATAAACAGAAACCCAATTTTTAAGGAAGAAAACCCTTTCGATTTATAATGATAAAATCCATCTTTTAAATTTTTTTGAATCCAGTCGCGAGGTATAAATAGTAGGTATGAATCATAGTTCAAATATTTCTCGATCTATTCCATATATTCCGTGCTCCAGATAAAAAAATGAATATCCGACGAAGCAGAACTCATCTCTCTCAAGATGACAGACCCATTCTCTGTACTATCAATAGGATCAATTATAACAAGTCACACACTCATATTCCGGAAATACAGAAACAAAAGAATTTCACGGTCGAACTGCCAGAATAGACTAGAAATGAGAGTCCTAAGTAATTCATTTTGGATTGAAAAGCCAGGACTTCATGATTTTTATGGACCTAATTCATTGAAATTCCATCTAGTAAAACGGAAGAATTATAAATCTCCAAAATAATAGATAGGAATACCGCAAATAGAGCCATTGCGACCCCCATCAAAGGGGTAGTTCCCCACCCAGGAGCCACTTTCCCGTATTCTGAATTCAATGGTTTCAATAAACTCCCTGCATTAGTTCGTCTTGGACCAGATCTAGAACTATCCTCAACGGTTTGTGTAGCCATAAATCCTATTGCATTGGTTGAGATCGGTTGACTTTGTATACTATTCCGTTGTAAATAAAGGATCTTATCATAGATCCGTTATAGTTTTGAAATTTGATAATAATGGAAACAGCAACCTTAGTTGCCATCTTTATATCTGGTTTACTTGTAAGTTTTACCGGGTACGCCTTATATACCGCTTTTGGGCAACCCTCTCAACAACTACGAGATCCATTCGAGGAACACGGGGACTAAATGGAAGTAAAGTAATGAGCCTCCCAATATGGGAGGCTCATTACTTTACTTCCATTTAGATAAAGATAATGTAAGATAATGAAAAATCATTTCGCCTTTTTAGTCGGAACCTTAGGCGGCTCTCGAAAAAATATAGCGAAAAAAATTATTCCTAGAGTCGAGACTAAGAGGAATGTATAAACCAATGCTTCCATAAATTGATCGTGGTTTACAATTATAGCTTCCACACCTGTTCATTTGGGATCATCTCCCAGATTAAGAAAGGACAAGAGTCAAAAGTCAAAGAAAGGGCGGTGATTCAAATCAACATTTCTCTGGTACTCTATGTCAAAGTTAAATAATAAAAATATAATAGAGGCAAAAGATACAAGAGCAGTATTGTATCAGACGACTTGTCTCTTTGTAGTTGGATCTCCAAGTTTTTGGAATGCTCCAAATTCCACTTGAGCATCCAAATCTGGGTCAATACCAGCAAAAACATCTCTGAACAAGGTTCTAGCACCATGCCAAATGTGTCCGAAAAAGAAGAGCAAAGCAAACGAAGCATGTCCAAAAGTGAACCAACCCCTTGGGCTGCTACGAAAAACACCATCCGATTTCAAAGTAGCACGATCTAATTCAAAAATTTCACCCAATTGAGCACGTCTAGCATATTTTTTCACAGTAGCAGGATCACTATAACTGACTCCATCGAGTTCGCCGCCATAGAACTCAACAGTTACTCCTACTTGCTCGACACTATACTTAGATTCCGCCCTTCTAAAGGGAACATCGGCTCTTACAATTCCGTCTCCGTCTACTAAAACTACTGGAAATGTTTCAAAAAAAGTAGGCATACGGCGTACAAAAAGCTCACGCCCTTCTTTATCTCTAAAGATAGGATGTCCTAACCATCCAACCGCTATTCCATCCCCATTGTCCATCGAGCCCGCTCTAAATAAACCTCCTTTTGCTGGATTATTGCCAATGTAATCATAAAAAGCTAATTTTTCTGGAATTTTAGACCAAGCTTCTGATAAACTCTGATTTTCATCTAGTCCGGCACCAACCCTTCGATATATTTCTTGCTGGAAGTATCCTTGATCCCATTGATAACGAGTGGGACCAAATAATTCGATTGGGGTAGTTGCGGAGCCATACCACATCGTTCCAGCAACAACAAAAGCTGCAAAAAAGACAGCAGCGATACTACTGGAAAGGACAGTTTCAATATTACCCATACGTAATCCTTTGTATAGGCGTTGGGGGGGGCGGACACTAAGATGGAATAGGCCCGCTAATATGCCCAATGTACCTGCTGCAATATGATGAGAGGCTATTCCTCCCGGAACAAAAGGATCAAAACCCTCCACCCCCCACGCAGGATTTACAGATTGGACTTTTCCGGTTAGTCCATAAGGATCAGATACCCATATTCCAGGACCATACAAGCCTGTTACATGAAATGCACCAAACCCAAAGCAAGCTAATCCTGAAAGAAATAAATGAATTCCAAAGATCTTGGGCAAATCCAAAGAAGGTTTTCCTGTACGTTCATCACAGAATATTTCTAGATCCCAATATACCCAATGCCAGATAGCCGCCAAGAAGCACAAACCAGAAAACACAATATGTGCCCCGGCCACACCCTCGTAACTCCAAATACCCGGATTCGTTATAGTCCCTCCTGTGATACTCCAGCCGCCCCACGAATTGGTTATTCCTAAACGAGTCATGAAGGGTATAACGAACATACCCTGTCTCCACATTGGATCAAGAACGGGGTCAGAGGGATCAAAAACGGCTAATTCGTATAGAGCCATTGAACCGGCCCAACCAGCAACGAGAGCTGTATGCATTATATGTACAGAAATCAACCGACCGGGATCATTCAATACGACGGTATGAACACGATACCAAGGCAAACCCATGGAAATACCCCTTTATCAAAGAAAAATAGACACTATGTAACTTTATCGCATTGGAAAAGACTATGCTATGGACCTCTCCCTTTCAGTGGATTATTTTGGAACAAGGGTTCATATTATTGAATATTGAATTCCATTTCTTTCGTTGGGAATAATGGAACAATTCTGTTCATAGGAACAAAGATAAGCAGATCTATTCTATACCCGATAAGTACCAATACGCAATGGGGGATTGGTCCCATTTTCTATGAGCGAATGCGTAGATACTTGTTCATCATTCGAAGAGCCCGACCCATTTGTAATAATTTTCCCTTATTAATTTCGTCTTACTATTTGGTAATATCCAGGGATAAAAATATTACGTTTCCACATCAAAGTAAAATATAGTACTTAACCCCCTTTCTTTCAGTTGATGCCTATTGGTGTTCCAAAAGTACCTTTTCGGAGTCCTGGAGAGGAAGATGCAATTTGGGTTGACGTATAGTGCGACTTGTCAGACATATTGGGTCATATGGGATTTCCCCGTTCTCTCCCCCGATCGAGATACCCTCTGTTTCGCCCAAAAAAGATTGTTTGAACCATCAATAATTTGGAGCGTGAAATGCAATTAGATCCATTTTTGAGGGGGTCGAAATCAATATTAATATTATCAATTATCAAAATTTATGGTTGGCTTGGTTGGACCAATCCAATAAAATGAAGTATCCAGGCTCCGTTCAGAAAATACCCAATTGGTAATATATGTATGATTACCACTTGTATCATAAGTGATTACTTGATAGCATATGGGCGATCTCAAACTGCCAATCAATGAAATAATATTATGACTACATCGCGTATTTGTTGTAAGAAAGGCACGAAATGAATTGAAAAAAGTCAAAGTGGTATTGGGAGCATTTGTCCTATATGTGCAAATTGAAATCGGGCAGATATTTACCCGGAGTAGAACATAAACCTAAAATAATTGAGGAGGCCCATTCAGGAACAAGAAAATTACATCGTAATTTGGATTCGATTTCGATGAAACAATACATCAATGAGAGGTTAATTCGATAAGTTTAGTGGATTCTTTTATTTTTTACAGAGATTCGAGCAAAAAAAATCTTTCTTAAAAAAAAATCGAAGAAAAAGCCCCTTCATTAGGAGGTAGAAAAGTCCTACTATAAAAAAAGTAAAGGAGGGTAGAATCAATACAATACATTGATTCTTTTTTTTTTGAACCGTATGCATCCAAAGGCGCGTGTACGGTTCCTAAGGGATAAAATTTTGTCCTAATCAACCGACTTCATCGAGAAAGATTACTTTTTTTAGGTCAAGAAGTTGATAGCGAGATCTCAAACCAACTTATTGGCCTGATGGTATATCTCAGTATAGAGGATGAGACCAGAGATCTTTATTTGTTTATAAACTCCCCCGGCGGGTGGGTAATACCCGGAGTCGCAATTTATGATACTATGCAATTTGTGCCACCAGATGTGCATACAATATGCATGGGATTAGCCGCTTCAATGGGCTCTTTCATCCTGGTCGGAGGAGAAATTACGAAACGTATAGCATTCCCTCACGCTTGGCGCCAATGAGTTTTTTGTTTGAAAGAAAAAAGAAAACTATGCCTTCGCCATATTTAATATTTTAATATAAATAAGAATTTGTAAGATAATATTTAAGTAATAATAGCATGGCACTTCGAGTTCGATATGAACAAACCATTATTGTTTTTTCAGAACATGGGATTATATATCGGGCGAGTAATATGAGACAAAGGGTATTTATGATTTGATCTTATCTATCCGGGCTTCATTTCAGCGTCACAAACTTTTATTTTTCACGCCAGAAGCCTCTTTCCAATATTTATGTTATGAAATATGAAAGAATACTCAAATGAAAAAAAAAAACAAGATCATTTTTTTTTTTTTTTTACTTTTTTTATTTGTTTTATTTGATCGGATCAAAAAGAAACTTTGGGATTGCTGAATCACATATGAGATAAATCATAAATATAGAAAGCAACGGAACCATCATAGTATTTTTGAACTCCCACGAAAAGAAGGGTGGTAAATGGATCACTTAACGATTTGGGTCGGATGGATCCTATTTCGTTTTTTGCTCAACGAACGTAAAAAGTCCATTGTGGAGCCGTATGCAATGCACAAAAAATGCCTGTACGGTTGTTCAATTATATATATATACTTATTTTTTCTTGTTATTCTTTAATCTTTTTGCCTAGTCCAATCAATCGTACGAGATCGCGGAAACATTCATTATGTTATATCATCAGGGTAATGATCCATCAACCTGCGAGTTCTTTTTATGAGGCACAAACAGGAGAATTTGTCCTAGAAGCGGAAGAACTTCTGAAACTACGCGAAACCCTCACAAGGGTTTATGTACAAAGAACGGGTAACCCCTTATGGGTTGTATCCGAAGACATGGAAAGGGACGTTTTTATGTCAGCAACAGAAGCCCAAGCTCATGGAATTGTTGATCTGGTAGCGATCGAAAATGCCGGGGATTTCACGTAAATCTGCGATTCCATCCATTTCGAACCATAATTTGGATGAATCTAAATTGAATATTTTATCTGCGTAAACGTAAAGTAAAAAAAAAAAAAGAAAATAGAAAGAATTCATAATCATCTGGTTAGGATTGATCTAAACCAGCCCATTTTCTATACCATTAAGTATGCCAACTATTAAACAACTTATTAGAAACACAAGACAGCCAATAAAAAATGTAACAAAATCCCCCGCTCTTCGGGGATGTCCTCAGCGTCGAGGAACATGTACTCGGGTGTATGTGCGACCCGTTCAGATCATGAGCCGGAACAAAATAAAGTACAATTTTTTCCAGTATCAATGACCAGTACCAATGAATAGGATAGGATAGAAGAATTCCAATCAATATAGAAAAAAACCTCCATTGCGTATCAAATTTATGGTTTCTATTGGTGCAAATCCAATCACCTCAATTGGAGATGAAAAGCAATTCCCCAGTGGTAGCAAATGGTTATCCATTAAGCGGGGGAAATCATATTTAAGAAGCAAAAGAATTAGGCTCCTACTCTTGCAAGAACGGACTATACAGGGTCAGCTACCTAGCCAACCTTTGTAATTAAATACCGTTACTGTATGGGTAGATCTCATTGTGAAAAGACTTATTACTGTACAATTCATGGGTAGAGTCAAAGAATGTGAACTGTACAAGTTACTAATAACATTGATTAATGGTGGAAGGGGCTCCGGTGTATAGAGAGGACCTCACCGTTTAAGAAGTAGCCATAGAAACGATGGAACCCACTATTTATTTATCGATTTACCTTTACTATTTATTGATACTTTATACTATACTCAACTTGAGTTACAATTTAGTATTTTTTTTGTTGATACCTAGTATCAATACAATTTATTATTTCGAGGTTAAATGCCTGGAAAAATGGTGGTTGGGAAGGTCATAGTAGCAAAAGCCATTGGAATTTTTTTTTATACATTGGAAGAATCCGTTTTGTTATTAATAGACCAGGAAAGGGAAAAAGAATAACTGAAAGAAAATAAATCAATTAGTTATTCATCAAAGTTTAATTTGATTCAATGACCAGAATTAGACGAGGGTATATAGCTCGGAGACGTAGAATAAAAATTCGTTTATTTGCATCAACCTTTCGAGGGACTCATTCACGACTTACTCGAAATACTATTCAACAGAAAATGAGAGCCTTGAGTTCTGCTCATCGGGATAGGGGCAGGCAAAAGAGAAATTTTCGTCGTTTGTGGATTACTCGGATAAATGCAGCAATTCGTGAGATTGGGGTATCCTATAGTTATAGCAGATCCATACATGATCTGTATAAGAGACAGTTGCTTCTTAATCGTAAAATACTTGCACAAATAGCCATATCAAATACAAATTGTCTTTACATGATTTCCAATCAGATCCTTAAATAAGAAGATTAGAAGGAATCCACCGTAATGATTTAAGTGGGGCCCCGGAGAATGAGCTCCGGGAAGGTAGAGTAGAAATTAATATAAATAAGAGAAATATAGTAAAAATGAATCAACACATTAAAAAAAGAAGCAATTTTTTCTTATGATGTGACAATCCAATCGGGGTTCTCCAATTTTTAGAACAAAATATAAATCTGAGTTGGGGTTCATATTGAAATTTTGATTCAATTGCAATTGAGGAATAGCCTATCTATTTATTTCTAATTCGAGGACCCGTGGTTCTAGGAGTCGATTCAGTTCTCTCAAATTGTTTCTCGTTATTAAGAAAGGGTAACAAAGATAAAATACGAGCTTGCTTTATAGCAATAGTAATTAATCGTTGTTGTTTCAAAGTCAATCTATTCACTCGTCTAGATAATATTTTTCCTTGTTCACTAATAAATCGACTAATTAAACTCATGTTTCTATAATCAATTCGATCCCCCGATCCAATTGGGGGCAAACGCCTACGAAAAGATCGCTTGGATTTAAGAAAAAGTCGCTTGGATTTATCCATGGTTTATTCCTTATCTTTTAAATCGTATTTCTTAATTCGAATTTCATTTGCGATCCTACCAAAATAGGATGAAATAGGATTGGGTTGTTTTATTTTTATAATTTATTATTAAATTTTTATATTAATATTTTATTATTATGTAATTTATTGCTGTTCCTTGGAGGGGTTACAAACGCGTTACATTTTCTCTATTTCTTTATCTCCCCATGAATCGTATGCTTGTAACAATAGGGACAAAATTTTCTCAATTCCAATCGACTAGGCGTATTGTGTCGATTCTTTTGAGTAATATATCTGGAAATGCCCCGCGATTCCTTATTAATATCGTTTCGGACACAACTGTTACATTCCAAAATAACCTTTACTCTGACATTTTTACCCTTGGCCATAAACCCCCTTTTTTTTTATTCACCCAACTCTTCTATTTTCGAAACAAAGAAGAAAAAAAGAAGTTGCTGACTCGAAACCCAATTATGAAATATTTCATTGCAATCAAATCAATAGAGAATATAAGTAATACGATGATTTCTAACTATCCATTAGTTATAGTATTTCATTTAAGTATCCTGTATGCGTTTGTTGTCCGCGACCTTTATTATTTACTTTACATTTTTGTTCTCCCTCTATTAATTCAGCGTGAACCTGAGTTTCGTTGCGGATGAATCTTTTTTGATTCTTTCTCTTTCCTTCTTTTTTATCCTAAAAAACTGAAAGAAAGAACAAAACAAAAAGGGTTAGTCACAGATAATTTATTCTATCTATAATCTTCTTCATCCCCAACTAGAATGAAAAAAAGGGGAATGTTAACGCATCTGGGAATAAACGATTAATCTCTATCAATAGGCCTGCTAAAGACCCGAACCATAGAGTGCTTAACACAGGTGCCACGGAGAGATATGTTTTTAAATCTCGCATTGAAAATCCTCCTTTTTTATTGTAATACATATATGATCAGATACACATGTCGTTGTTGATGATATTTTACTTTCTTTACAACAGAAAAAAGTGTCCACTCACTTTATTTTCTGAACATTACCGATTTTTATATTTATATTTTTTATTATATTGTTAATTATATTATATCTATTTGATCGATTTGATTCTTTTTTCTTTTATTATATGTTATATTGTTATATAAGACGAAAAAGAAATGACAAGAGCAATTGTATATCAATGGGAGAAATCACGATGTGGAAAACAAGATGGGGATTCTCTACAATGACACTATAGGCCAATTGAAAGGGATGTAGCGCAGCTTGGTAGCGCGTTTGTTTTGGGTACAAAATGTCACGGGTTCAAATCCTGTCATCCCTATCTATTACTTCTCCCATGTGCAGTAATGAAGGATCCATTGAGATCAATAAAAATTAGACATACATAACATAATGCTTTATGATACTATATGTATCCAAAGTGGGGGTTACAAATAAAATTCTTTTATTTACATACAGCCCTTTATATTGGGATAAGAAAGAAAGCGCTCTTAGTTCAGTTCGGTAGAACGCGGGTCTCCAAAACCCGATGTCGTAGGTTCAAATCCTACAGAGCGTGCTTCTGTTCTTCTTGGGTCGAATTACAAGTAAATAACTTTACTAACTAGAGCAGCAACCCTAATTTGACCTCCTCCTTTCTTTAATCCGCAGGAGGTCAATAAAAAAAAGAGATGTTATTTAAAACGAGATGAGCTCTTACTTAATCAAAGGTCCAATTGATCGCCGCGTCTGTATTGCAAATACGCAGTTACGAATAATCCAGCCAAAGTAATAGGAATTAGGCCTAACACGATTCCAAATAGTAAAACTTCAATCATTTTTAAATTTTTTTTGAAAAGGTAGGTAAAAAAAAGGGGGGGTAATATCTATCTCTAAATAGTAATCCAAATCGCCCACGAATCTCAATAATCAAGAATTACAATTTACATGGGAAGGAACTATGGACTACCTGGATATCTCACAAAAACATTTTTATGAATTGAATTGTTCATTCAATCAATTTCAAATAAGACGTATCTTGCTCAGACCAATAAATAGAGCTGAGGTTATAGTTAAAGCCGCCAGTAGAAAACCGAAATAACTAGTTATAGTAGGCATGAAGGAACTAAATGGGATACGTTCTATTTATACATATGTTTATTTATGAAACACTTACCTAAGTTTCTTATCTTGAAAAATATAAGATAATAAAAAGACCAATTGACAAAATGAGTCCAAATTGAATTGAAAGCTTTTGATTTCATTTATCATTCATTATTCATTTCATTATAGACAGCACAAACAATAGTGACAGAAATAAAAAAAAAATGGATCCTCTTTGACATCTATTCATCCTACGATTCTGACTCAACCGATTTCTCGAGCAACTCTTGAATAAAGTATCTTGAATAAAGGAATGTCAAAATAACATGGAACTTCATTTCTAAATTCAAAATGAAACTCTCTTTAAATTAAATGAAATCCTATTTTCAATCATTTATATTTTCAATAAAAATATTATAATATAAATAGGATCATTACTAAAATTACTAATATATATTACTAATATATATTAGTAATTTGGATCTTTTCTTTTTCAATTGTATTTATTCCATTTTTTTCATATTTTGTTTGGAACAAGAGCCTTATAACATAACACCCTT